TACAGAAGGTGGTAAGATGATGTTTTGAGCAGTTACATATCCAGGACCTTTAGCACAAATGGACGCGTCATGTATTCCATACAAATTGCTTCTTAATACAATTTCTTTCAAATTCATTAAAATTTCATGTACAGATTCTTGAATACCGGCTGTAGTGGAAAATTCGTGTGGTATTTTTTCAAATGTTGCACGTATGATACACGTTCCTTCGATTTCTCCAAGTAAAGCTCTTCGCATCGCAATGCCTATTGTGTCGGCTTGACCTTTCATAAGTGGAGACAGAATAAAGCGTCCATAAGAAAGACGTTTACTATCGGTTCTTGATTCAACACACTTCCACTGTAGTGTCCGAGTAGATATTCTTACTTTCTCTCGAACCATAATAATAATATTTTGAATCATTGAATTATTTATTTCTCTTGAAATCTCTTCAATGTTTATTTTTACACCCGTCTTTTTTTAGGGGGCCTGCATCCATTATGGGGCATAGGGGTTACATCCCGAACGAAACTTAGTAATATACCACTTCTACGAATAGCTCTTAATGCCGCATCTCGTCCGAGACCAGGACCCTTTATCATGACGTCTGCTCGTTGCATACCTTGATCCACTACGGTCCGAATAGCATGTCCTGCTGCGGTTTGAGCAGCAAAGGGTGTTCCTCTTCTTGTGCCCCTAAATCCACAAGTGCCAGCGGAGGACCAAGAGATTACTCGACCTCGTACATCTGTAACAGTCACAATAGTATTGTTGAAACTTGCTTGAACATGAATAACTCCTTTTGGTATTTTACGTGCATTTTTACGTGAACTAATACGCCCATTCTTGCGTAAACCTATTCTTGGTAAAGGTTTTGCCATATTTTATCATCTCATAAATATAAGTCAGGGGTCTATGGATATATCCATTTCATGTCAAAACAAAAAGGATCCTGTATTTTTTTTGTATAAAGGTTATCCTTGTCTTTGTTTATGTCTCGGGTTAGAGCAAATTACTCTAATTCGCCCTCGTCTACGTATCAGACGACATTTTTCACAAATTTTACGAACAGAGGCCCTTATTTTCATATTTGTCATTCCTGAATTTTAATTTTGAATATACTTTTTTTGAAGAAACTTAGTTTCTTCAAATTTTTAAATTTTGAATTGGATCCCTCTGAAAGGAATGTTGAAGTTGAAAAAATTACCTAACAATTCGAATCTTTATTGTGTAGTTTTAGTTACTAAATTCGACGCTTTTTGGTCGAATCATAATAACGTATTTTTTTTTTGAACTCCGTCTTCTATCTTCTAGTAGTATATGTATAAAAGACAACTACGTTGGATCTTTTCTGAAGCATACTAGAGAAGCGCATCCTCATTATCTAAAGAAATCTGGAACTGGAACATCCCATAGAAAGCGATTCAGAAATTAAACCTTCCTGACTTCTTTTTTCTTTCATTGTATTTAAAACTTTCTTGAAATATTAACTAATGTAATGTAGGAGGAGTTTTAGTCGAAACCTTTTTTTTTTTTTAACATAGGAAGTTCGAATACAATTTGCATATTCAGAAAGATTACCATATATAACACAAGATTTCTCCACCGATTCTTTCTAATCGAGCCTCTCGGTCTGTCATTATACCCCGAGAAGTAGAAAGAATTACAATTCCCATCCCGCCTAAAATTCTAGGAATTTTTTGATAGTTAGAATAGATTCGTAGACCAGGTTTACTGATCCGTTTTAAATTTAGATTAGTTTGATACGGACCTTTCCTATTCTTTCTATGTCGGAGGGTTAAAACCAAAAAATTTTTGTTGTTTTCTCGATGTTTTCTCACATTTTCAATAAAACCTTCTTGTAAAAGGATTTTAATAATCCTTTCAGTGATATTAGTAGATGCTATTCGAACGGTTCCTTTTCTATCCATGTCAGCATTTCGTATAGAGGTTATTATGTCAGCAATAGTGTCCTTACCCATGATAAATTAAAATTCTTGTTTCTCCCTAATTTTGATATAATCAACATATTCTTTTTTTATGAATTAATGATTTTATTAAAGGTATATGCGTGAAATACAATCTACTAATTAAAATGAAAATAGATTCTATTTTATTCAAATACTATAAATAGATTCTGCTCTCATATTAAAAAGAATATCTCATCTTATATCTTATAATGCTTTAGATCTTATAATACTTCGGGTGCTAATGAAACTATTTTAGTGAAATTTAGCTCTCTCAATTCCCGGGCAATCGCACCAAAAATTCGAGTTCCTTTTGGATTTCCTTCTTGATCAATGACAACTGCAGCATTGTCATCATATCGTATTATCATACCGTTATCGCGTTTGAGCTCTTTACAAGTACGTACAATTACAGCTCTGATAACTTCTGATCTTTCTAGAGGCGCGTTTGGTATTGCTTCCTTGATCACAGCAACAATAACGTCACCGATATGAGCATACCGGCGATTACTAGTCCCTACGATTCGAATACACATCAATTCTCGGGCTCCGCTGTTATCTGCTACATTTAAATAGGTTTGAGATTGGATCATATCGTTTTTTTTTATCTGTTATTTCAATGCAAAGGGCAAAAAAGAAATATTGTTCACCCTAAAATTGTTCGTCCAAAACAAGAAAATAAACTTGCGATTTTTTATTTCCATTTCGAAAGGTTTTTTCCTTTGTTTCTCTATTTCTATGTTGAAATAATGAATTGAGTTCGTATAGGTATTTTGGATGCTGCTATTGAAATAGCTTTTCTAGCTATATTTTCTGTTATTCCGCCCATTTCATAAAGTATTCTACCTGGTTTAACGACAGCTACCCAATATTCGGGGGATCCTTTTCCCGAACCCATACGCGTTTCTGTAGGTCTGACGGTAACGGGTTTGTCCGGAAATATACGCACCCATATTTTTCCACCACGACGTACATTTCGTGTCATTGCCCGACGTCCCGCTTCTATTTGTCTAGAAGTAATCCATGCGGGTTCAAGTGCCTGAAGAGCATATCTACCGAAACTAATATGATTACCTCGATAAGATATTCCTTTCATTCTTCCTCTATGTTGTTTACGAAATCTGGTTCTTTTGGGGTTATAGTTGATGGTTTTTTCTCAATTCCATCTCTACTACAGAACCGGACATGAAAGTTTCTTCTCATCCAGCTCCTCGCGAATGAAAATGAAATGAGTAAAAAAAATACATTACATTTAGTTAATAATATATTAAATTTTGGGGTTCTTTACGAGAGTCTATTTAATCTATTTATTATAGATAGATTATAAATACAACTATCTATTCTATAATTATGTATTCCATTTCTATTCGAAATTTATAGATATAAATTTCGCTTTTTTGATAATGTCACTTTTGTTATAATGATATAACGATTTTTTTATGATTATGATATAAAATTGCTTCAAATTTAGAAATCCAAGAATCTAAAAATCTTCGCGGGCGAATATTTACTCTTTCAATATTTACTTTATTTGTAGGGTTAGTCCATGACTTTTCAGAATAAATGGATTGTCTCCTGGTTCCTTTCGCCATCCCGACCCAAAAATTATTAAGATTCGTTTTCAGTAGAATCTTCCGTATTCACAGGTTTCGTCGTTCCCATCGCCTCTTAATTAATGTTTAGGTCTTAATTCTACAATGGAGCCCCGAAAAAATTTTGTTTTTGAGTCAATCTTCTCAGTCTTTATTGGCCCAAGGCTCTTTATTTTTTTTTCTATGAACAGATTTCTTTAATTATAGATTACTCTCTATTGATGCTTTATTACAATTGGTTTTTATGAGATGATTCATAGACCTTACATATTGGACTCATATATCGTCGCTATTTTTTTCTCTCTTTCTCTCACTCGTCCATTTATCCGCATAATTTGCTATTTTGCTTTACAATTCATAATCTGATGGGTTTTTCCTTTGGCTATAGTGTTTATGCAAAAAGGATTTAAATTACTATAAGAATATGTCCGCATATCTTTATTGCTTCTTTAGATGCAGATAATGTAAAGCGATGAGTTGGTTTATTAGTTCTATATTTAATTAGTTCTTAATAGGTATTCGTTTTTGATTTTTAATCCTGACTCTAAATTCTAAAAAACCAACGAGTCACACACTAAGCATAGCAAATATATCAAATTATCAATCCAATTTTTTCTTTTATTCAGCCCTATAGAATTATAGAATTCAAATTTCTCTTTTTTCTTTTGGTTGAATAAAAAAAGAGTGCAAGAATTTCTAATTTTGTGTTCTATCAATAGAAAGAACGTCAAGATAAGTTAAGTAAAGGTTTATTATTGTTCGTCCACAAATATCCAAATTTTGATGCCTAATACTCCATAAATAGTTCTAACTGTATAGGAACAATACTCAATTTTAGCTCGAATGGTTTGTAGAGGAACTCGACCCTCTCTAATCCATTCGGCGCGTGCGATTTCTTTTCCATCAAGACGCCCTGCAATTTGTATTTGAATTCCTTTTGTATTTGCCTGTTCGGTTAATTCAATAGCCTTTTTCATTGCTTTGCGAAACGAAACTCTATTTTTTAGTTGTCCGGCTATAAATTCTGCAAGGATTTTAGGGTGCCCATAAGGATTTGCTATTTTCGTAATAGCAATGTTGAGTTTTCGGTTTAGATAATGAAACTCCTTTTGTACAGTCATCTGTAATTCTTCGATTCGTTTAGGTTTGCTTTCTATTAATAATTTTGGGAATCCCATATATATTATGATCTGAATCACATCAATTCTCTTTTGAATCTCTATACGCGCAATTCCCTCAACACCAGAAGATATTTTCATATTTTTTTGTACATAATTTGTTATACAGTTTCGTATTTTTTGATCTTCTTGTAGATCCTCAGAGTAATTTTTTGGTTTTGCAAACCAAAGAGAATGATGATCTTGGGTTGTACCAAGTCTGAAACCAAGTGGATTTATTTTTTGTCCCATAATCCCTCACTATTTTACATATCATGAAATGTCATATCTATGGACTCTTTTTT